AAATAAAATGACAACAATTTTAGGTATTCACTTAATCTTGCTAGGTATAGGTGCTTTTCTTCTAGTATTCAAGGCTCTTTATTTTGGGGGCGTATATGATACCTGGGCTCCGGGGGGAGGGGATGTAAGAAAAATTACTAACTTGACCCTTAGTCCAAGTATTATTTTTGGTTATTTACTAAAATCTCCTTTTGGAGGAGAAGGGTGGATTGTTAGTGTGGATGATTTAGAAGATATAATTGGGGGGCATGTATGGTTGGGTTCCATTTGTATACTTGGGGGAATCTGGCATATCTTAACCAAACCCTTTGCATGGGCTCGCCGTGCACTTGTATGGTCTGGAGAGGCTTACTTGTCTTATAGTTTAGGCGCTTTAGCTGTTTTTGGTTTTATTGCTTGTTGCTTTGTCTGGTTCAATAATACCGCATATCCTAGTGAGTTTTACGGGCCCACTGGACCGGAAGCTTCGCAAGCTCAAGCTTTTACTTTTCTAGTTAGAGACCAACGTCTTGGGGCTAACGTAGGATCTGCTCAAGGACCTACCGGTTTAGGTAAATATCTAATGCGCTCACCCACCGGAGAAGTTATTTTTGGAGGAGAAACTATGCGTTTTTGGGATTTGCGTGCTCCTTGGTTAGAACCCCTAAGAGGTCCAAATGGTTTGGACTTGAGTAGGTTGAAAAAAGACATACAACCTTGGCAAGAACGGCGTTCCGCGGAATATATGACCCATGCGCCTTTGGGTTCATTAAATTCCGTGGGTGGCGTAGCTACTGAGATCAATGCAGTCAATTATGTCTCTCCTAGAAGTTGGTTAGCTACCTCTCATTTTGTTCTCGGGTTCTTCCTTTTCGTGGGTCATTTATGGCACGCGGGAAGGGCTCGTGCGGCTGCAGCCGGGTTTGAAAAAGGAATTGATCGTGATTTTGAACCTGTTCTTTCCATGACTCCTCTTAACTAACTGAGAAAAGAGACCCAATATTTGAAGTTGGAATCCAATTCATTTGATTCTATCATACATATTAATTATGTGGATCAGGTCATACTTCACAAGTCTACCTTTTTCCTTTCTTTTTAGCGCATTTTAATATAATTCAATCTAATCGAATTTTTTCTGGCTCGGCTGCCCGACCTGGCCGAGCCATTCACTTTTATGATACTGAGCCAGTCACAACCAATAAAGACATAAATAGATTCATCGAGAAAAGGAGAGAGAGGGATTCGAACCCTCGCTAGTTCGAAAGAACTATACCGGTTTTCAAGACCGGGGCTATCAACCACTCAGCCATCTCTCCAAAAGATAATTTCTATTTTACTTCTATGTTTTATATTTACTATTTTCTTTTTATTCCACCGAACGAAAGATTGACATACAAGTTGATACCGTTACTGTCATTATAGAAAGATATTCGATATGATGCGCTAAGTCTATCTATTTCTATTTACCTGTTTATATATATTCTATAATAGATAGATGTAGGATTTAGCACGACCCTTTGTGAAGTCAAAAACTACTCTTGGCTCCGTGTTCGAATAAAGTGGGAAAGGGGGCAGTATTCGTGGTAAAATCCCCCATGATGCATTTTTTTACAATTTTTTTTTTACTGATAGAAGAACCAAATGGTATCTAGCTTGGAGGATTAGAAACATGACTATTGCTTTCCAATTGGCTGTTTTTGCATTAATTGCTACTTCATCAATTTTACTGATTAGTGTACCTGTTGTTTTTTCTTCTCCTGATGGTTGGTCGAGCAACAAAAATGTTGTATTTTCTGGTACATCATTATGGATTGGATTAGTTTTTCTGGTAGGTATTCTTAATTCTCTTATCTCTTGAACCCAGATATAAAAAAGAAAAGACCCCCCCCGAATTCTTTCAGGCTGCGAGACACCCTCAAGTTCAATAAAAAGTCTCCCCAAAAAGTCCCGAAAATTAAAAATACAAAAAAACTAAAAAATTGGAGGGGGGGTCAAACCCTCTTTTTCTTGTAATTTGTAAATGTAAGTAAATGAAAAATTAAGTGAAATGTGATAACAAAATTATTAGAAAATTCTTCGAAATTTAGAAATTTATTAGAAAATTCTTTTAAATAAAAAATTCTTTTAAATTTTAAATACAAATAAATTTTTATTTTAATTAATTACTTAATTACAAAGTAAATATGAATAGAAAATATCTATTTTCTAAATATATAATCTATAAATAGATAATAACTAATTAAAATATAATAACTAATTAAATTAAAATATAATAACTAATTAAATAATTAATTAATTTTAAATTTAATTTCTATAATTAGAATCGAATTTCACTATTTTTTTTATTTAAAATAATATATATATTAATATATTAAGTATAAGTAATTTTAGTTAAGTAATTTAAGTAAATATATGAAGTATATATATCTAACTATTATATATATCTAATATATCTAAATTCTAATAAAATAACTATAATTTTAATATTTAATAATCAATTCAACTATTTATTAACTAAATT